GATTCTAATCATAAGGAATCTAGTATGGTAGGGGGACTATCAAGACTTCATGATTATCTTCTATCACTTATCTTCTATCACTAAGGGAGTGGCTAATGAATAGATCTTGAAGCAGATTGTAGATCCTGATAGGAAATCAGATTCAATTAAAAATTTTTAATTGGAAAGAAAAGTTTTGATACGACGGACTCGCGAGAATCTATGAGGGTATCGAATCAAGATTCGATGGATAATTAACTTTTATAGATATAGAATTTTATAGAAAAGGGGGCAATTTCTTTTCTTAAAGCACTAGTCAAGCATCGCTCTTTCACATAGATAATTGGGGGAGTACGTATTAGATACAATTTAGGGATTTATCCCTTTTTATCCCTTTCTTTTTTTACTTATGAAAATCAACCAAATAAAAAAAAGGGGGGGGGGGGACTTCTTTTTTATTTATTTGATTCGTATTGGCCCATTTACGTGGGATGTTACTACGTATCTTGCTTGTATTTCATTTTCCCGATTCGAAATAAGAATCCATTTTTGGGGTTGGTTTATCAACAGTGTTCTGTTGAAATCCCTTTTTGACTCTGCGCCATTGATTCCATTATTATTAGTGAGGAATAATGGAAGAATTCCTTTGTATTTCTAGAGATAGGGGACATAATTCACATGGATATAGTAAGTCTCGCTTGGGCTGCTTTAATGGTAGTCTTTACATTTTCCCTTTCACTCGTAGTATGGGGAAGAAGTGGGCTCTAAATACTAATTGAGTTGAGGAATCAAACCAAACCGTATCAATATCAATTTTTTGATAGATCATTCTCAAACTCGTTTTGAACTAGTAATTTTAAACTGTTAAAAAAAAATATCTGAATTTCTAATCTAATTGAATTTGAATTGAGGAATCTAGGATATGAAGCAGACTCTTTTAATCAAAGAGATATTTCAGTGATTCCCATTTCTTTTTGTATTTCGAAAAGAAAGGGATTCAGATGATTGGAACAAATAGATGTAGCAAATTGCAATTCCAAACAAATCTATACACATATAGAAAGACAATAGTGTAGATTGATAGTGTAGATTGATCTAGAGAAACTGACTTTATTCTTTCTAGATTAAAAACTTTATCGATATAGACTAAAAAATAAATAGAGAGGTAGATAGTATGGTAGAAAGAAAGATTCATCTATTTCTTTCTTACCATTACCATACTATCCAATTTATCAAAAATTGACGAAGTCAAAAATCGTCAATTTTTGATAAAAAATCAAAAGGAAAGTTTCATTTCATTGAATTTTAAAATTCAACGGAATTAATCATTTTGACTTACTGTTTTTACGTAAATGATAAGTAGAAAAGCAGTAGGAACTAGAATGAATAGTGCAGTAGCGATAAATGCAAGAATATTGACTTCCATAATCTCATCGGTTTTTTTACTTCACAATAACTCGGGATTTAATCCCCTAGAGATGATATTTCGTCTGTAAATTCAATGAATGAATTACCTCTCAATGGTCTTGAAATGGTCTTGAATCAGATCAATATCATGAATAACAATATATGATCTATCAAATAAATTTGTCGTCGAGACTTGAATAATATAATATTATAACATAGGAAGTTATTTTATCCACACCGAATCCAACTTGGATTTGGATTTCTGGCCCAATCAACTCAAAATTCCTTTATTTATCATCTGTTTCCTTATTTTTTTTACCTGCCTTGTGTCTTCTTTGTACAATCAATCATCTGATAAAGCACCACCCGGTTGCCCTTCTATTAGTCAACTAGTTAAAAACCTAAAGAAAGAAGAAAAGCGAACTAAAAAAAAAGACTTAAGTTAGAAACTCTTTTTTTCTTTGGGAATGAAATATTAAATGATGTCCCCAACACCCTTTAACATAGTTCATAGAAAGGGAAAATGAATTGATGGATTTCTTGGATATTGGATGCGTCGGGACTGGCGGGGCTCGAACCCGCAGCTTCCGCCTTGACAGGGCGGTGCTCTAACCAATTGAACTACAATCCCAGTGAAATAAGGGATCTAGCATAAAGTTTGCTTTTTTTTCTCTTCGTATGGAGTATTTCTGAAGTACACGGGGTTATACCATCTCATGGTAGATTGGCAAATTTTTGGGCCGAGCTGGATTTGAACCAGCGTAGACATATTGCCAACGAATTTACAGTCCGTCCCCATTAACCGCTCGGGCATCGACCCAGGAAGAATCCGTTTTAGGCTTATTCGTAATCCATGATCAACTTACTTTTGTAGTACCCTACCCCCAGGGGAATTCGAATCCCCGCTGCCTCCGTGAAAGAGAGATGTCCTAAACCACTAGACGATGGGGGCCTACTTTTCCAACCGCCCTCATACTATGATCATAGTATGATCATTTTTTTGAAATTGTCAATATAATGGAATGGTATGATTAGATCCGAGAGATCTTTCCATTTTTCAGAATTTTAAGATTCGTCAGTCATATTCACGAATCGTTTATTAGAATCCACATTC